ATAGGTTCTATACGAGCTCAAAGGCGTAAAATACCTATTTTAAAACTGTCTCAAGGAAATGTATCCTCCCCACTTTTTTTGTACAAACTTGAGAAATCAATCCTTTCTTATTTTTATATCTCTGGACTGAGTAAACAAATTTTCCGAAATTGGATGAAAAAAACTAAAGAATTTGAACTTTCAGAAAAAAATGAGAAGTATAAAAGAGAAGCAACAATAGAGCTCGGAATAGAAGCAGAACCTGAGAATGGTATTCTAACTCCTCAAGTAAAAAGGAGTTGTATATTAATAATGAAATCACTTCTTCGTAAATATATTATATTACCCTTATTGATAATAGCTAAAAATATTGGCCGTATCTTATTATTTCAATTTCCCGAATGGTCCGAAGATTTTGAAAATTGGAATAAGGAAAGGCATGTTAAATGTACTTATAGTGGTGTTGAACTATCCGAAAAAGACTTGCCCAAAAACTGGTTAAGTGAAGGTATTCAAATAAAGATCCTATTTCCTTTCTATCTGAAACCTTGGTATAGATCGAAATCTGAATTTCCTCAAATGGATCGCTTGAAAAAGAAAGAAAAAAAAAAAAAATTTTGTTTTTTAACTGTGTGGGGGAGGCCAACCAAACAGCCTTTTGGTTCACCCCAAAACCAACCTTCCTTTTTTGTCCCCATTTTTAAAGAACTCATAAAAAAAATGAAAAAATTGAAAACAAATTGTTTTTTAATTTTAAAAATGTTAAAAGTAAAAGAAATAAAAAACTGGATTAACAAAAGTGGTCTATTTCTAAACAGCCTAATAAACGACCCCTCAAAAAAAAATAGAATTCTTTTATTTGGGTTGAGCGAACTAGATGAATGGGGTGAAACTAAAAACGAAAAAGATTTGATAAAAAATACAAAATTAATTCACGAATCGCCCATTCCAAGTCGATCTAAAAATTGTACAAAACATTCGCTAACAGAAAAAAAAATGCAAGATATGACTATTAGAACAAGCACAATCAGAAATCAACTAGAAAAACTACTAAAAGACAAGAAAAAGGATTTTCGAATTTCTGAGATAAATAATAGGTTTAACAAAAAGCGGCATGCCGTAAAAAGATTAGAATTAAAAAAAATAAAAATTATTTGTCAAATAGTAAAAAAACAAATTACTCGATTAATCTTTAACTCGCAGTATTTTATCCAATTTTTTATTGAAAGAATAGACATTGCTATCCTCCTCGTTATTAATATAATAAGAATCAAAGGACAACTTTTTTTTCATTTTGAATCAAAAAAAAAAATGGATAAGTACACTTACAATAATGAAGCAAATAAAAAAGAAAAAAAAATGGACTTTAGAAACTTTAGACAGTCCTGTTTTTATATTAGTAATAAAAATTCAATTTTTATTTTTGACTTATCCTCTTTATCACAAGCCTATGTTGGGTATAAATTATCACAAAGCCACGTTTTTAACTTATACAACTTAAGATTCAAATCCGCACTTCAATATCATAAAACATCTCTTTTTATCAAGGATGAAATAAAGGATGATTTTGGAATACAAGGAATATTTGATTCGGAATTCACAGATAAGAAACTTCTTACTTATGGAAAAAATCAATGGAAAAGCTGGTTACAGAATCATTATCAATATAATATATCTCATATTAGATGGTCTGGATTGGTACAAAAAAAATGGAAAAATAAAAAAAATCGCCGCTCTATAAGACAAAATGAAAATAAGGATTTATTAAAATGGTATTTCTATGAAAACGCTGGGTTAATTCGTTACGAAAAGGAAATTTATGATTATAGATTAAACTCATTATCAAATCACAAAGGGAATTTAAAAAAAAATTCTCGATATGATCTCTTATCATATAAATCTATTAATTATGAAAATAAGAAGACCGCATATATTTTTGTTTTACCATCAGAAGTAAAGAATAACCAAAAAATATCCTATAATTACAACACAAATAAAAGAAAACTTTTTACGCTAGGAGATAACAATTCTTTAGGCGAAAAAGCTATTACAGATATGGATAAATCGTTTTTTTATTACAGAATTATCCATTTATGTCTTAGAAAAAGGTTAGATATTGAAGCCTGGATCCAGACCAATACCACGAATACTAAGATAAGTAATTATCAATTAATTGAAGAAATCGATAAGAGGGATCTTTTTGATTTTCCGAATCACCAAACTGAGCAAACCAACCTAAGTATTCAAAGCTTTTTCGATTGGCTGGGAATGAACGAAGAATTTCCTATTTTGAATGAAGAACTTTGGTTCTTACCAGAATTGATACTGCTTTATAATGTATATAAACTAAAACTATGGATGATACCAATCAAATCACTTCTTTTAAATTTTAATGAAAAGAAAAGTTTGAGTGAAAAAAAGAATATCGCTCTAAAGCACAAATGGAATCTTGGATCCCTTCTCTTAAACCAAGAAAAAGATGTTTCAGACTATAGTTCTTTTTTAAACGATAGTGTGCAATCAGACATAAAAAAACGTATAAACGAAAGTAATCCAGAAGAAGACCTCGATTTTTTCCTAACAAGTCATTTGCTTGTTCAATTGAGATGGTCTTTTTTTTTCAATCTAACCATAATGAAAAATATCAAAGTATATTGTCTCCTGCTTAGCTTGCGAAATCCAAGAGAAAGCGCTCTATCCGCTATTCAAAGAGGAACAATAAATCTAGATATAATGCCGAGTCATACGTATGTTACAGAATGGATGCAAAGGGGAGTATTTTTTATTGAACCAGTTCGTATGTCTATAAATAATCCTGGACCATTTCTTATGTATCAAACCATACGGATTTCATTAGTTCAGAAGAATTATTATCAAACTAATTCAAGCTATCGAGAAAAAGCAAAAGAGCAAAAAATTATTGGAAATAGAGACATAAAAAATTCGAGTTTGCTTGTTCTTGAAACTATTTTCTCGCCGAGACGTCGAAAAGAGTTAAGAATTCTAATTTCTTTCAATTCAAAAAAAACAAAAGGTATCGATCTAAATCTGGTATTCTGCAACAGACACAATGTAAAAATTTATGATCCATTTTTAGTTGAAAGCAACCGTCTTCATAGATTAAAGTGTTTTCTTTGGCCGACTTGTCAATTAGAGGATTTAGTTTGTATGAATCGTTATTGGTTTAATACCAATACTGGGAGTTCTTTCAGTATGTTAAGAATACATATGTATCCTCAATTCTAAATATATGAAACGCATGATAGGATAGTTTTCTATTTCTATTCTGTAACATAGTTCCCAGAAAAACTAAATAGACGTCGACACATATTGTCTTATACTCTATTCTAATACATTAATACTAATTCAATAATCTATCAATTTAGATCTATAATTCATCAAAAGATTTTTTTTATTTAAAGTTTTATTTTTTCTCTCTTTTAAGTTATGAGTTCCACCCTTTTTTCTATCTAAAGAATGAATCAAATAAAAAAAAAGAGTTGGACTATTACTTATTTGATTTTCCAAATTTGGATAAAATGAAAAAGCCCATAGTAAAAATAAAAATTGACCAGATTAACATGTCAAACATTATTATTACTGATCCATAAAATTCATATTTTTAAAAAGTTGGAGAAGATTTGCTTTTATGCTAAAGAATTCAGTTTCCTCAGTTATTTCCAAAAAACAAGAAAAAAAAGAAGAAACCAAGGGATCCGTTGAATTTCAAGTAGTGAATTTCACTAAGCAAATCCGAAGACTTACTTCCCATTTGGAATTGCACAGAAAAGATTATTTATCGCAGAGAGGTCTAAAGAAAATTCTGGGAAAACGTCAACGAATGCTGGCTTATTTGTCAAAAAAAAATGGAATACGTTATAAAGAATTAATTGATCGATTGGATATTCGGGAACCAAAAATTCGTTAATTTAAAGAACTCAAATTCAATTTTTTGGTTATTGGATCATGAATTTTGATGAATTTCTTTTTGTTTTCTGCAATTCCTAGAAAAATGAATCAAGGAACAACCTATGAATGTACCAATTATAAGAAATGAACTTATGATAGTAAATATGGGACCTCACCACCCATCAATGCACGGCGTTCTTCGACTCATCATTACTCTAGATGGTGAAGATGTTGTTGACTGTGAACCAATATTGGGGTATTTACACAGAGGAATGGAAAAAATTGCAGAAAATCGAACAATTATACAATATTTACCTTATGTAACTCGTTGGGATTATTTGGCTACTATGTTCACTGAGGCCATAACCGTAAATGCACCGGAACAGTTAGGGAATATTCAAGTACCTAAACGAGCCAGTTATATCAGAGTAATTATGTTAGAATTAAGTCGTATAGCTTCTCATTTATTATGGCTTGGCCCTTTTATGGCAGATATTGGTGCACAAACTCCCTTCTTCTACATTTTCCGAGAACGAGAATTAGTATATGATCTGTTCGAAGCTGCTACCGGTATGAGATTAATGCATAATTTTTTTCGTATCGGAGGAGTGGCCGCTGATTTACCGCATGGTTGGATAGATAAATGCATTGATTTCTGCGACTATTTTTTAACCGGAATTTCGGAATATCAAAAACTTATTACACGCAATCCCATTTTTTTAGAACGTGTTGAGGGAGTAGGGATTTTGAGTGGAGAAGAAGCATTAAATTGGGGTTTATCGGGCCCAATGCTACGAGCTTCCGGAATAGAATGGGATCTTCGTAAAGTTGATCATTATGAGTGTTATGACGAATTTGATTGGGAAGTCCAATGGCAAAAAGAAGGAGATTCGTTAGCTCGTTATTTAGTAAGGATCAGTGAAATCGAGGAATCTATCAAAATTATTCAACAAGCTTTGGAAGGAATTCCGGGAGGACCCTCTGAGAATTTAGAAATACGATGTTTTGATAAAGTAAGGGATTCCCAATGGAATGATTTTGACTATCGCTTCATTAGTAAAAAAACCTCTCCTACTTTTGAATTGTCGAAACAAGAACTTTATGCGAGAGTCGAAGCCCCAAAAGGCGAATTGGGAATTTTTCTGCTAGGAGATGGGAAAATTTTTCCTTGGAGATGGAAAATTCGCCCACCGGGTTTTATCAATTTGCAAATTCTTCCTCAGTTAGTTAAAAGAATGAAATTGGCTGATATTATGACGATACTAGGTAGTATAGATATCATTATGGGAGAAGTTGATCGTTGAAATGATAATTGATACAACAGAAGTACAAGATATCAATGCTTTTTCAAAATGGGAATCCTTAAAAGAGGTGTATGAGAGCATATGGATGCTTATCCCGATTTTGACTGTTATAGTGGGAATCACAATAGGTGTACTAGTAATTGTGTGGTTAGAAAGAGAAATAGCTGCGGGGCTACAACAACGTATTGGACCTGAATATGCTGGATCTTTTGGAATTCTCCAAGCTTTAGCAGATGGTACAAAACTACTTTTCAAAGAAAACCTTCTTCCATCTAGAGGCGATACTTATTTATTCAATATCGGACCATCCATAGCAGTCATATCAATTTTATTAAGTTATTTAGTAATCCCTTTTGGCTATCATTTTGTTCTAGCCGATCTCAATATTGGTGTTTTTTTATGGATCGCCATTTCAAGTATTTCTCCGATTGGACTTCTTATGTCAGGATATGGATCGAATAATAAATATTCTTTTTTAGGTGGTTTACGGGCTGCTGCTCAATCGATTAGTTATGAAATACCATTAACTCTATGCGTGTTATCAATATCTCTACGTGCGAGTCGTTGAAATATTTTCCCTATTTTCCTTTTCTTTTCGTTAGAAAGAAATTGACTGAATTAAAGAAATCGCTTTATTTTTTTGTTCATTAACCCGACTGATGAACACAATCAGATAGTTCTATGAGTGAAAGAAAACAGCTTCTAAATTTGCAGTAAAAATAGTAAGTCTCATTTCCTATGTATAAGGATTAAACATAAGTAAACATAAGTAATTCACACTGTTTATCCCAAGATCGGTTGATTGATCATCCTGACTTGAAGCGGGTTTAAAATAACAAACAACTTTTTTATGGGTTTTTCACTATCGTTTGTATGTATTACCATAAGAGTGCGTTGAGAAAAAATGAGTGGGTGGTTAGAAATACCAAGGTACACAAAAGATTAGTAATAGAGATTATGCAAATTATACAAAAAAGCATTTCCGCATAAAAGGAACACTCATTGGGGTTTTAAGTTGGTAGAAATGATCCGGTAGTACTTCCCACGATTCCGATCCAGAGTATGCCCCTATCCACTGAAAAAAACTATCAGGAACGAAAGAATCCTTTTTGAAAGTGAAAGGACCCCCCTTTTTTCCGTTTTTGAGAAAGAAGAAAACGAAGAATAGGAACGAACAAAATAGAAAGAGTGCAATTCCAATAAAAAAGAGCGATCTTTTTTATTCTTTCTTTAATATAGTTATATTCATAGGGATAAAAGCCCTGTAATAAGTGATGAAGTAATGTAAAATGTCATTTTTTTTTTCGTAATCGAAAATGCTGGGTTGAAATAGTTATCTATATTACTAAAAGGAGTATTTTATTGACGGATTAAGTTATTACTCAAAAAATATTGCAATTTTTTAATTAAAGTAAAAGGAAAGGATGAGATTAATTCAGAAATACTTTTTTTATAGCAGACGGAATTACATTGGACTAATTCGGGGCTTTTCAATATATTTTGACTCTATCTAGCATAAAAGTATATCACGTTAAATAATACTAACCTGGTCCTTAAATTTCTTTAGGCTCCTAGAGGAGCCGTATGAGGTGAAAATCTCATGTACGGTTCTGTAATAGCGATAGTAACAGTAATGTTATCACCGACTATGATTATCTAATAGTTCAAGTACAGTTGATATAGTTGAAGCACAGTCAAAATATGGTTTGTGGGGGTGGAATTTGTGGCGTCAACCTATAGGGTTTATCGTTTTTCTAATTTCTTCCCTAGCAGAATGTGAGAGGTTACCCTTCGATTTACCAGAAGCCGAAGAAGAATTAGTAGCAGGTTATCAAACCGAATATTCAGGTATCAAATTTGGTTTCTTTTTTGTTGCGTCCTATCTAAATCTATTAGTTTCTTCATTTTTTGTAATAGTTCTTTACTTGGGCGGTTGGAATTTCTCTATTCCATATCTATTTGTTCCTGAACTTTTTGAAAAAGCAGGCGGAGTCTTTGGAACAATCATTAGTATTTTGATTACATTAGTTAAAACTTATTTGTTTTTGTTCATTCCTATTACAACAAGATGGACTTTACCTAGGCTGAGAATAGACCAATTATTACATCTTGGCTGGAAATTTCTTTTACCTATTTCTCTCGGTAATTTATTATTAACAACTTCTTCCCAACTCCTTTCACTCTAACCACGCGAGTCTATATTTAGACTTATCTCAAACAAGAGAAGGAAACAACCATCAAATTATTCATAGCTATTCCCGATATGTTCCCTATGGTAACTGGGTTCATCAATTATGGTCAACAAACAGTACGAGCTGCAAGGTACATCGGTCAAGGTTTTATGATTACTTTATCCCATGCAAATCGTTTACCTGTAACGATTCAATATCCTTATGAGAAATTGATTCCATCAGAACGTTTCCGTGGTCGAATTCACTTTGAATTTGATAAATGCATTGCTTGTGAGGTATGTGTTCGCGTATGCCCTATAGATTTACCTGTTGTTGATTGGAAACTACAAACTAGGATCCGAAAGAAACAATTGCTTAATTACAGTATTGATTTTGGAATCTGTATATTTTGTGGTAATTGCGTTGAGTATTGCCCCACAAATTGTTTATCAATGACTGAAGAATATGAGCTTTCTACCTATGATCGTCACGAATTGAATTATAATCAAATTGCTTTGGGTCGTTTACCATTGGCATTAATTGACGATTACACAATTCGAACAATTTGGAATTCGCCTCAAATCAAAAATGGCTAAACCCCTTTTTAGGAAAAATTTCTAATTACTAATGTAATCTTTTGATCTAAAGGAATTTTTTTTTGAAGTTCAATTCGGAAGTTCAAAAAAAGAATGAGATTGGTCCACTTGTTGGACCTATATCAATACACATCTATTCTTTCAATTAAAAATATATCCCGGATAATTTTCCTTTGTCCTGGTCCGATCAATAAGGTCATGAAACATTTCTATTTTTTTATTTCTTTTTTATATTATATATAATGGATTTACCGGGACCAATACATGATTTTCTTTTAATCTTTCTGGGATCAGGTCTTATATTAGGAGGTCTAGGAGTAGTATTATTTACTAATCCAATTTATTCCGCCTTTTCATTGGGATTCGTTCTTGTTTGTATATCCTTATTCTATATTTCATCAAATTCCCATTTTGTAGCTGCTGCCCAACTTCTTATTTATGTGGGAGCTATAAATGTTTTAATCATTTTTGCTGTGATGTTTATTAATGGTTCAGAATATTACAAAGATTTCCAGTTTTGGACTGTTGGAGATGGAGTTACTTCAGTGCTTTGTACAAGCATTTTTTTTTCACTAATTACTACTATTCCAGATACGTCATGGTACGGGATTATTTGGACTACAAGATCAAACCATATTGTAGAACAGGATTTGATAAGTAATAGTCAACAAATTGGGATTCATTTATCAACAGATTTTTTTCTTCCATTTGAACTCATTTCAATAATTCTTTTATTTGCTTTGATAGGTGCAATTGCGGTAGCTCGTCAGTAATAAAGCTTTCGAACGTTCCTAGATACGATAAGAAATGCTTTTAATTCAATCTATTACCTATTCTCAATATTACCAATGTCCTTGTTCCGTGCTTTTTAGATTCTAGTCAATAGAAGAAGTTGAGTTGTTGTTCATATTGAAATGAATCAAGATTGATAAGGAGTCGGTCAATGATGCTCGAATATGTACTTATTTTGAGTGCCTATTTATTTTCTATCGGTATCTATGGATTGATCACGAGCCGAAATATGGTTAGAGCCCTTATGTGTCTTGAACTTATCCTAAATGCAGTTAATATAAACTTCGTAACATTTTCTGATTTTTTTGATAGTCGCCAATTAGTAGGAGATATTTTCTCCATTTTTGTCATAGCTATTGCAGCCGCTGAAGCAGCTATTGGACCAGCAATTATTTCCTCAATTTATCGTAATAGAAAATCAACTCGTACCAATCAAGCAAATTTGTTGAATAAATAATATGCATTCAAAAATTGGAATCTTTATCAACTCCAATAAAAAAATTATTATTCAGTAAGTCCAATTAGTATGTATGATATTAAATATAGGTTCATATTCCTGTTTACGAAGATGTACTAAATAAAAGTATCTTGACTCTTTCGCATAAGCTGATCCATAAAAAAATTTTGTATAAAAATTTTGGTAAATCATTGATTCATCTGATATCTAAATACATGATTCATGTACAAGTTTATTAGATTGAAAATTTATGACGTTCAAACATTTAGATATTCAATGTCACATTCAGTAAAGATTTATGATACATGTATAGGATGTACTCAATGTGTTCGAGCCTGCCCCACAGATGTATTAGAAATGATACCGTGGGACGGGTGTAAAGCTAAACAAATAGCATCCGCTCCAAGAACAGAAGACTGTGTTGGTTGTAAACGATGTGAATCCGCGTGTCCAACGGATTTCTTGAGTGTTCGAGTTTATTTATGGCATGAAACAACTCGTAGCATGGGTCTAGCTTATTGATACGTTCAAAAAAATAGCACTAATCCATTTTTTTACCGACAAAAACCCGTGCTTAAAATACTATATAGTTTCTATTTCTTTTTTTTTAGTACGGGTTTTTTATGGTCTAAGTGTAGCTTATCTTTACCATGAACTTTTTTCCTTGGTTAACACTAATTGTAGCTTTTCCTATATCTGCAGGTTCTTTAATTTTCTTTCTCCCTCAGAAAGGAAATAAAATAATTAGGTGGTACACTATATGTATATGTATCTTAGAACTCCTTCTAATGACCTATGCATTCCGTTATCATTTTCGATTCGACGATCCTTTAATACAACTGGCAGAAGAGTATAAATGGATACGCTTTTTTTCTTTTTACTGGCGATTAGGAATAGATGGACTTTCTATAGGACCCATTTTATTAACGGGATTTATTACTACTTTAGCTACTTTAGCGGCTTGGCCAGTTACTCGATATTCACGATTTTTCCATTTCTTGATGTTAGCAATGTATAGTGGCCAAATAGGATCATTTTCTTCCCGAGACCTTTTACTTTTTTTCATCATGTGGGAGTTAGAATTAATTCCTGTTTATTTACTTGTATCCTTATGGGGAGGAAAAAAACGTCTATATTCAGCTACCAAGTTTATTTTGTATACTGCAGGAGGTTCCATTTTTCTGTTAATGGGAGTTCTGGGTATGGGTTTATATGGTTCCAATGAACCAACATTAAATTTTGAAATATTAGCTAATCAATCCTATCCTGTGGCATTGGAAATAATATTCTATATTTTATTTCTTATTGCTTTTGCTGTCAAATTACCGATTTTACCCCTACATACCTGGTTACCCGACACCCACGGGGAAGCACATTACAGTACTTGTATGCTTCTAGCTGGAATTTTATTAAAAATGGGAGCATATGGGTTGGTTCGGATCAATATGGAATTATTACCTCACGCTCATTCGATATTTTCTCCATGGTTGATAATAGTGGGTACGATCCAAATAATCTATGCAGCGTTAACATCTCTTGGCCAACGTAATTTAAAAAAACGAATAGCCTATTCTTCTGTATCTCATATGGGTTTCATAATTATAGGAATTGGCTCTATTACTGATACAGGTCTCAACGGAGCTCTTTTACAAATAATCTCTCATGGCTTTATTGGTGCTGGGCTTTTTTTCTTGGCAGGAACGGGTTATGATCGAATACGTCTTGTTTATCTTGATGAAATGGGTGGGATAGCTATCTTAATGCCCAAAATATTCACGATATTCAGTCTATTATCGATGGCTTCTCTTGCATTACCGGGCCTGAGTGGTTTTGTTGCGGAATTGATAGTCTTTTTTGGACTAATTACTAGTCAAAAATATCTTTTAATGACAAAAATACTAATTACTTGTGTAATGGCAATGGGGATGATATTAACTCCTATTTATTTATTATCTATGTCACGCCAGATGTTCTATGGCTACAAGCTATTTAATGTTCCAAATTCATATTTTTTTGATTCGGGACCGCGAGAATTATTTGTTTCGATCTCCATCTTGCTACCCATAATAGGTATTGGTATTTACCCAGATTTCGTTTTTTCATTATCAGTTGATACGGTTCAAAGTATTTTATGTAAGTATTTTTATAGATAATTTTTGTATAAAAAAAATTTTGACTTATTAACTCATTAATAGCAAAAGAATTGTAACTGGATTTAGCCTTTGTGAGAGCCATTTGAATCAATACAATACTTGATTCAAACGGCTCTTGGTGACTTCAACTAAGATTTCTTAGATTTTTATTTATCTATGCCATTTTCTATCTCTAATCGGTAGGCCTTTTTTTATTCAAGTAGATGTTAATTGAAATGAACCATAACTATGTAGCCCTATTCCTAAGAGATTGACCCCAAAATAGCATATCCAAATTATAAAAAAGCCCATAGAAGCTACAATTGCGGAATTTGCAACTTTCATATTTGTATTTGTTCGAGTATGTAAATAAATCGCAAATATAGTCCACGTAATAAAGGCCCAAGTTTCTTTTGGGTCCCAATTCCAATATGATCCCCAGGCCTCATTAGCCCAGACTGCTCCGGAAAGAATCCCTATAGTTAAAAAGATAAACCCTAGACTAATAACACGATAACTCCAATGATCTAATTGTTGAATCAATTGGGATCGGTAATAATTTTTAGCAGAATCAAAGAAGGTGCTTTGTAAAACATTCCTTCTTTGATTCATGTATTGCATCTGACCAAAGTAAAATAACTCAGTAAAAAAAAAATGGCTGTTAGCAAAAAATGGGATATCTCTTCTAAATGTAATGACTAGAAGAGATACTGATAATAATGATCCACATAAAAGAGCTGCATAACCCAATAACATCATACTTACATGCATCATTAACCACTGGGATTGGAGAGCAGGTACTAATATTGTGGATTGATGTATTTCAGTTAACAGACTTGAAGTAGCAAATCCTTGAGTAAAAATAGCACTTGGTGCAGTGATTACGCATAAGTTTTTTTTTTTAAAATATGGAAACATATGAATAATCGAGAAACTCCACGAAAGGAAAATTAATGATTCACATAAATCACTTAATGGAAAATGTTGTGAATAAACCCAACGGATAATTAATAATCCTGTTATACAGAAAAAAATAGCTATTAGACCTCTTTCAGACGAATTAGAGAGTCCTATCATTTCATCGACTACTAAGCTTATGAAATAAATTGTAATTACAATTGAAACAAGGGAAAAAGAAATATGAGTTAATATATGTTCTACAGTAAAAAATATCATAGCCATTTTTTAAATAAGGTATCGGAATTGAATTCATTATAGGACTTATTGTATCTCTTTTAGAAGAGAATGTGCCGCCACTCGGATTCGAACCGAGATGCTCAAGCACTGCTTCCTAAGAGCAGCGTGTCTACCAATTTCACCATAGCGGCTTACTTAAAATCATAATAAGCTATTATTATTCAAGTGTCGAGATTTAATGAGTTAATTAAATGTTCTGAGCTTTTTTTAGTAAATGCTCAAATTATTCAACTTAATAAACCTTAATAAACTTAGTAGTGAGGTTTTTTTCAGGTCTTTTAGGCTCTCCATTGTTGTATTTGTAACTAAAAGGTGCTACCTCCTATCTTACGAAATCATAAAAAAAGATTGTGCGAAAGGTAAAGGTGGAGATGGGGGAAATCAAAATCCCCACCTCGGAAATGATAAAACATACTCAAAATAAACTAGTTGAAACCTTCTCTCTGGTGGGGATTTTGATTTCGCAACAAAATGCTTTCAGGATTTTTTATACCATATAGAATAGTCAATTTGTAGTCCTATTTTACACTAAATTAATATTTGTCCTATTCCTATTATTTGAATCGTTTATTATTTGGGTGTCGGTACAAAAAAACTTTTTGAATTACCAGTAGAAAGGGATTTGGCTAATGAAAAGGCTTTTAACGCTGCCCAATACCCCTTCCTTTTCCACAAACTTTTATGAATACGCTTTTTTGCCAGAGAAGTACGTTTTTTTGGAACTGCCATTCAAAATTTAAGAGGTTTTTCAATAATATCGTTGGATGTGAAAGACATCTATTGTTCAAAACGAATTCTTCTTCATTATCTATCTATCGATAGATGATACGCTACTAACCTCATAAAAAAATCAATCATAGGTATATGAAAATGACAAAAAATCTTATAGGTGAAAAGCTAGGTTTAAGTTACTAAAATGAAAAAAGAAGTAGCTTCTATTTCTATCTCAGTTTCTTTTAGTCATTTATACCATTTATACATGGAATCAAATTCATGGAACAATTTAATTTAGGAACCCAACTTTGACCTAAAAACTAATGTAAATATCCAGTTTCTTAGAATATACATAATTTCCAAATTTTCATTTTTCTTTTATTTGAAAACGAAGTATTCCGTTTTCACAAATAAGTTCCCTATGTTATTTGACCAATTTGCACTTCTTGATTTGAATATTTTATTTGAAGTATTGAAGAAAGACTGAGAATAATTCAGAATCCAAATTTTTTAGTTCTTACCTATCTTGCTTGATTTTTTTCTTTTACAATTAGATAGGATCTGGTGAATTAGAAATCATTTTGAAAGAATAAATTTTTTATGGAACATACATATCAATATGCATGGATCATACCTTTCCTTCCACTTCCAGTTCCTATGGGAATAGGACTAGGGCTTATCTTTTTTCCGACGGCAACAAAAAGTCTTCGACGTATGTGGTCTTTTCATAGTGTTTTCTTGTTAAGTATAGTTATGCTTTTTTCAGCCGACCTAGCTATTCAACTAATAAATAGAAGTTCTATTTATCAATCTATATCGTCTTGGACCATCAATAATGATTTTTCTTTAGAGTTTGGCTATTTGATCGATCCACTTACTTCTATTATGTCAATATTAATCACTACTATCGGAGTTATGGTTCTTATTTATAGTGATAATTATATGTTTCATGATCAAGGATACTTGAGATTTTTTGCTTATATGAGTTTTTTCAATGCATCCATGTTGGGATTAGTTACCAGTTCTAATTTGATACAAATTTATCTTTTTTGGGAATTAGTTGGAATGTGCTCTTATCTATTAATAGGTTTTTGGTTTACACGACCCCTTGCCGCAAATGCTTGCCAAAAAGCATTTGTGACTAACCGTATCGGGGATTTTGGTTTATTATTAGGAATTTTAGGTCTTTATTGGCTAACAGGTAGTTTCGAATTTCGAGACTTGTTCGAAATATTTAATAACGTAATTTCTACTAATGGGGTGCATTTTTTATTTGGAACTTTATGTGTCTTCCTATTATTTTCTGGTGCAGTTGCTAAATCTGCTCAATTTCCCCTTCATGTATGGTTACCCGATGCTATGGAGGGTCCTACTCCTATTTCAGCTCTTATCCATGCTGCTACTATGGTGGCAGCGGGAATTTTTCTTGTAGCTCGACTTTTTCCCCTTTTCATAGTCATACCTTATATAATGAATTTTATATCTTTGCTAAGTATAATAACAGTATTATTAGGAGCTACTTTAGCTCTTGCTCAAAACGATATTAAAAGAAGTTTAGCCTATTCTACAATGTCTCAATTGGGGTATATGATGTTAGCTTTAGGTATGGGGTCTTATCGAACGGCTTTGTTTCATTTGATTACTCATGCTTATTCGAAAGCATTATTGTTTTTAGGATCTGGATCAATTATTCATTCAATGGAGCCTATTGTTGGATATTCTCCAAATAAAAGTCAAAATATGGTTCTT